TTCATTCTTGTTTGCTTCTAAGCATCTTAGCTGGGTGGGGTTTGTATAAAAGATTCTAAATCCTTGCATCTAGGATTCAAATAAATATGCTATTTTATAGCATTTTAGTAATAGCAGAGGGATTACCAAGACTTCGGGATTCCCTTTGACTATTAATGTCGTGTACAATAACTGCTAGATTGGAGAGTCTGATAGGAATTCTAATTTAATTGGAATTCATAGTTGTGGTGTGGTAAAGGGGCCGAAGACACTTTATATACGAAATATACGAACGACGGACTCGCGCGAATCTCTGAGTGCCGGGAAAAAGAATTTCTTTTCGGCAACCCTTAATCAAGAATATATTGTCTCCTTACTATTTCATAGAGATAATCGTCGAGAAAGATAGGGTTAGATCAAATGGGGAATTTGTGATATGGAATAGATAGTGATTTTTTTTTATGCTTTTTACTTAGAAAGATCAACAAAAACGGAATAGGCCCTATGATTACTTTATTACATATTCCATTAAAAACATATTACTACGTATTTTGCTTGTTTCCCAATCCCAATTAGAAGTCATACATATAAGAATTTCTTATATGTTGATTTATTGGAGTGCTTTATCCCTAGTGTTAGGACGGAATTCCCTTTTGACTCTGCGCCATGGATTCCACTATTATTAGTGAGGAAAAATGGGATAATTCCTTCATATTTATAGAGATAGGGGACATAATTCACATGGATATAGTCAGTCTTGCTTGGGCTGCTTTAATGGTAGTCTTTACATTTTCCCTTTCACTCGTAGTATGGGGAAGAAGCGGCCTCTAGAGGCTAGAGGTACTACTAATTGTTGATCTAACTGTATCAATTTTTTGATAGTCAGAACAAAAAGAACAAATAGATGTAGCAAATAAGAAGAATGGGTCTCTAGGTTAATTCCATATGTGGAATTAATATCCACATATATCAAGATAATATTGTAGATCTACATCAATCTAAACCTCTGTTTTGATACTAGTTTGTAGATTGTACAACTTTAATACACTACAATAACACTAATAGCTAGATAGTATGGTAGAAAGAAATAGATGATTCTTTCTTACCATACTATCTTCCAATTAGAGTCCGTTCATTTAAGACACGAAATGGGAATCCTTTTCATTTCGTCAATTTTTGATAAGAACTCGGAACCCAAGTTTTATTCAAACTTAATAACTAATTATTTTGACTAACTGTTTTTACATAAATGATAAGTAGAAAAGCGGTAGGAACTAGAATGAATAGTGCAGTAGCAATAAATGCAAGAATATTAACTTCCATAATCTCATCGTTTTTTTTTTTACTTCACAATAACTCGGGATTTGGTCCCATAGAGAGGAAAAATCTTTTGCCTTTATTTAAATTCAATAAAAAATATCTCGATTATCTTGAATCCGATCAATATCATGAATAACAATATCGGAACTATCAAATCAATTCGTTGTCGAGAATTGAATAGTATAACATAGGAAGTTCTTTTATCCATACCGAATCCAAACTTGGATTTTTTTGACCCCATCCAAAATTCCTTTTTTTCTCTAACCTACTTTACGTCTTCCTTTTCAGATTGCCCTTTCACTTCTATCAGTTACATAGTTACAAACCCAAACAAAGAATAAAAATAACTTGCTTTGGGAATGAAAGCCCCCAGCCCCTTTCATAAAAAAAGGAGAGATTCATTGATGCATTTATTGGATCCGTCGGGACTGACGGGGCTCGAACCCGCAGCTTCCGCCTTGACAGGGCGGTGCTCTGACCAATTGAACTACAATCCCAGGGAAATAAGGGATCTAGCAGAAATTTTGATTCTTTTTTATCTCCGTATCAGGTATTTCTGATAGACAAGGGGGTTATACCACCTCTTGGTAAATTGACGAATTTTTGGGCCGAGCTGGATTTGAACCAGCGTAGACATATTGCCAACGAATTTACAGTCCGTCCCCATTAACCGCTCGGGCATCGACCCAGGAAGAATCTTTTTTAAACTTTTTGGTAATCCATGATAAACTTCCTTTCGTAGTACCCTACCCCCAGGGGAAGTCGAATCCCCGCTGCCTCCTTGAAAGAGAGATGTCCTGAACCGCTAGACGATGGGGGCCTACTTGCCCAATCGCTATCATACTATGTCATAGTATGAACAGTTTTTTGAAATTGTCAATATAATGGAGTGGTATGATTAAACCCGAGGGATCTTTTCGTCTCCCAGAATTGCATAGAATTTTTTGATTCTTCATTTATATTCATGATCATTACAACCGCCATTCTATATTATTATAGAATATAGTTCTAGTATATAAATCTATATTTCGATTTTTTCTAATAATAAAATAATCATAAAAAAAAAAGGTTGTTTTCAGGGAATGGTCTGTCAGAAAAGTTTTTTTTCATTCATTGGTAAGATATCGTTATCTCACACTAAGACAGGAAATTAACAAACGATAAATTTAGGAAACGGGATCGAGAAGTTATTGAAAAAGGT